GCCGCCGTAGCTTAATCAAAGCATAACACTGAAGCTGTTAAGATGGGCCCTGAAAAGCCCCGGAAGCACAAAGGCCTGGTCCTGACTTTTCTGTCAACTCTAACTCAACTTACACATGCAAGTATCTGCACCCCTGTGAAAATGCCCCACAGCTTCCCACCAAGGAAGCAAGGAGCCGGCATCAGGCACAACATTTTAGCCCAAGACGCCTTGCTTAGCCACACCCCCAAGGGACCCAGCAGTGATAAACATTAAGCAATAAGTGAAAACTTGACTTAGCTAGGGTTAAGAGGGCCGGTAAACCTCGTGCCAGCCACCGCGGTTATACGGGAGGGCCCAAGCTGACAGACACCGGCGTAAAGCGTGGTTAGGAGAGCAACAATCATTAAAGTCGAATGGTTTCAAGGCTGTTATACGCTTCCGAATACCAGAAGCACAACAACGAAGGTGACTTTACAATTTCTGAGCCCACGAAAGCTAAGGCACAAACTGGGATTAGATACCCCACTATGCCTAGCCTTAAACATGGTAAAAAACTACATTTTTACCCGCCTGGGAACTACGGGCATAAGCTTAAAACCCAAAGGACTTGGCGGTGCTTTAGACCCACCTAGAGGAGCCTGTTCTAGAACCGATGATCCCCGCTATACCTCACCTTTCCTTGTTCTCCCCGCTTGTATACTTCCGTCGTCAGCTTATCCTGTGAAGGATTAGTAATGAGCAAAATTGGTCTTACCCCAAAACGGCAGGTCGAGGTGCAGCGAATGGAAAGGGCAGAAATGGGCTACATTCTCTACCTTAGAGAAAACGAATGATAAACTGAAAACCTATCTGAAGGAGGATTTAGAAGTAAGAGGGGAAAAGAGTGCCCCCCTGAAGACGGCCCTGAAGCGCGCACATACCGCCCGTCACTCTCTCTAGACTAACAATTTCCCTTTTTCCTAAAAAATTAAGAATCCCATAAGAGAGGCAAGTCGTAACATGGTAAGTGTACTGGAAAGTGCACTTGGACAATACAGAGCATAGCTAAGATAGAAAAGTATCTCCCTTACACCGAGAAGTCATCCGTGCAAATCGGATTGCCCTGAAGCCCACCAGCTAGCCTAAACAATCAAAATCAACAATTAAATATTTATAAACCCTCACACAGTCTCAAGACTTAACAGAACATTTTTCCTCTTTAGTATAGGAGATAGAAAAAGACATTTGAGCCATAGAAAAAGTACCGCAAGGGAAAGCTGAAAGAGAAATGAAACAAACCAGTAAAGCAAAAAATAGCAGAGATTACCCCTCGTACCTTTTGCATCATGATTTAGCTAGTATCCACTAAGCAAAAAGAATTATAGTTTAGCCCCCCGAAACTAGGTGAGCTACTCCAAGACAGCCTATCATTAGGGCACACCCGTCTCTGTGGCAAAAGAGTGGGAAGAGCTTTGAGTAGAGGTGATAGACCTACCGAACCTGGTTATAGCTGGTTGCCTGAGAACTGGATAGAAGTTCAGCCTCTTGTAATTCTTAAATCAACTTTGCACCCTGAACGATTACAAGAATGCAAGAGAGTTAGCTAAAGGAGGTACAGCTCCTTTATCACAAGATACAACTTTCCTAGGAGGGTAAAGATCACATTAACCAAGGGGCCTATGTTTCGGTGGGCCTAAAAGCAGCCATCCAATCAGAAAGCGTTAAAGCTCGGACATAACTTTTCCTCTAAATATTGATAAAACCTCTAATCCCCCTTCCATTAACAGGCCCTCCCATGCCTTCATGGGACTGATTATGCTAATATGAGTAATAAGAAAGAAAGACTTTCTCCAAGCATAAGTGTACATCGGAACGAACCAACACCGACCATTAAAGGACCCAACCAAAGAGGGAAATGAACACGTATAACAATAAACAAGAAAAACACTCAAAACTAACCTTTAACCCCACACTGGAATGCTTATAAGGAAAAACTAAAAGAGGGAGAAGGAACTCGGCAAACACAAGCCTCGCCTGTTTACCAAAAACATCGCCTCTTGATAACTTTATATAAGAGGTCCCGCCTGCCCAGTGACTCTTAGTTTAACGGCCGCGGTATCTTAACCGTGCGAAGGTAGCGTAATCACTTGTCTCTTAAATGGGGACCTGTATGAATGGCATAACGAGGGCTTAGCTGTCTCCTCCCTCATGTTAATGAAATTGACCTCCCCGTGCAGAGGCGGGGATTAACTCATAAGACGAGAAGACCCTATGGAGCTTTAGGCACAAAACTGCTCATGTTCAGGAAACTCCCCCTAAAGAGAGTTAACTTTGTGAGGACAGCTTCAGCGCCTTTGGTTGGGGTGACCGCGGGGAAATAACCAACCCCCATGTGGACAGGGCCTTCTAGGCCTAAAAACAAGAGTGACTACTCTAACTAACAGAACTTCTGACCTTACTGATCCGGCTTTGGCCGATCAACGAACCCAGTTACCCTAGGGATAACAGCGCAATCCTCTTACAGAGCCCATATCGACAAGAGGGTTTACGACCTCGATGTTGGATCAGGATGTCCTAATGGTGCAGCCGCTATTAAGGGTTCGTTTGTTCAACGATTAAAATCCTACGTGATCTGAGTTCAGACCGGAGTAATCCAGGTCGGTTTCTATCTATGACGTGATTTATTTTAGTACGAAAGGACCAAAGAAATAGGGCCCCTGTTGAAGACAAACCCTATCCTCACTTACTGCCCTATAATTAAGTAAATAAGAGGAAACACCCTTCAAGCCGTAAACCTTGGCTGTTAGTGTGGCAGAGCCCGGAAATTGCGAAAGATCTAAGCCCTTTCAACGGAGGTTCAAGTCCCCCCTCTAACTATGCTATCCATGCTTTTAACACACATCATTAACCCCTTGGCTTTTATTGTCCCGGTACTTCTCGCCGTAGCTTTCCTAACCTTGCTTGAACGTAAAGTTCTTGGCTATATACAACTACGGAAAGGCCCTAACATCGTAGGGCCCTGAGGTCTCCTCCAACCAATTGCTGATGGCGTAAAGTTGTTTATTAAAGAGCCTGTTCGCCCCTCGACATCTTCCCCCATTCTCTTCCTCTTGACTCCAATGCTAGCCCTGACCCTTGCCATAGCTTTATGAGCCCCAATGCCCATGCCCTACCCTGTACTAGACCTAAATTTAACTATCTTGTTTCTCCTTGCCCTCTCGAGCCTTGCAGTCTACTCCATCCTCGGATCTGGCTGAGCATCTAACTCAAAGTATGCTCTAATTGGAGCGCTTCGAGCCGTAGCACAGACCATCTCCTACGAGGTCAGCCTAGGCCTAATTTTACTCTGCACCATCATTATTGCAGGAGGCTTTACCCTCCACACATTTAGCGTTGCCCAAGAAGCCGTTTGATTAGTCCTCCCTGCTTGGCCCATAGCAGCAATGTGGTATATTTCAACGCTAGCAGAAACCAACCGTGCCCCTTTCGACCTAACAGAGGGGGAATCCGAGCTTGTCTCTGGCTTCAACGTCGAGTATGCAGGAGGACCCTTCGCCCTTTTCTTTCTGGCTGAATATGCTAATATCCTCCTTATGAACACCCTCTCAGCTCTATTATTTTTAGGGGCCTCCCACATCCCCGCCATCCCAGAGCTCACCTCATTTAATATAATGACGAAGGCAGCTTTCTTGGCTGTCCTTTTCTTGTGGGTTCGGGCCTCTTACCCTCGATTTCGATATGACCAGCTCATGCACTTGGTCTGAAAAAACTTCCTCCCCTTAACCCTGGCCCTGGTTATTTGACACGTAGCCCTCCCAATCTCCCTTGCAGGGCTCCCGCCTCAACTTTAGCCTCGGAGTTGTGCCTGAAGCCTAAGGGCCACCTTGATAGGGTGTAATACGGGGGTTAAAATCCCCCCAACTCCTTAGAAAGAAGGGACTCGAACCCAACCTGGGGAAATCAAAGTTCCCTGTGCTTCCACTACACCACTTACTAGCAAGGTCAGCTAAAAAAGCTTTCGGGCCCATACCCCGAAAATGTTGGTTAAAGTCCTTCCCTTGCTAATGAACCCCTACATCTTAACAACATTACTGTTAAGCTTAGGCCTAGGCACAACCCTTACTTTCATGGGCTCCCACTGAGTCCTTGCCTGAATGGGGCTCGAAATTAACACCCTTGCCATTATCCCCCTAATATCCCAACAGCACCACCCCCGCGCTACCGAAGCGGCAACAAAATATTTTTTAGCACAAGCCACAGGAGCAGCAACCCTTTTATTCGCTGCCATTACAAACGCCTGAATAGAAGGACAATGGGACATCGCCCAAACCTGCCACCCCATCACGGCCACCCTCCTAACCGTGGCCCTCGCCCTAAAAATTGGCCTTGCCCCCCTTCACTCCTGAGTTCCAGAAGTGCTGCAAGGACTAAACCTAACCACAGGGCTAATTCTGTCAACCTGACAAAAGCTAGCCCCCTTTGCACTGCTACTTCAGCTGCAACACAACAACCCCACACTCCTAATTATTCTAGGAATAACCTCAACACTTGTTGGGGGCTGAGGAGGTCTAAACCAAACACAACTACGGAAAGTGTTAGCATATTCATCTATTGCACATCTAGGCTGAATAATGCTCGTGCTGCAGCTATCCCCCTCTCTCACACTTTTAACCTTAATTACCTACTTCTTGTTAACTGCTGCAACATTTCTTACACTTAAAATGAATAACTCCACTAATATCAACTCCCTAACCCTGTCATGATCAAAAGCCCCCGCACTAACATGCATAATCCCCCTTATGCTCCTCTCGCTAGGAGGGCTTCCACCCCTTACAGGATTTATACCGAAATGAATAATCCTCCTTGAACTCTCAAAAGCAGGGATGTCTGCCGTTGCCACATTCGCCGCACTAAGTGCCCTCCTAAGCCTGTACTTCTATCTCCGAATTACCTACGCAGCAACTTTGACTATAGCCCCAAACACAGCACTAGGAACCGCCCCCTGACGAACCCCCTCCGCCCAGGTGACCCTCCCTTTAACCCTCACAACCATCATGGCGATGTGCCTCCTACCCCTTGCACCCAGCGCCCTCGCAATACTCGCTCTGTAGAGACTTAGGCTAATTAGACCTAGGGCCTTCAAAGCCCTCAGTGGGAGTGAAAATCTCTCAGCCTCTGTAAGACTTGCGGGATATTACCCCACATCTCCTGCATGCAAAACAGACACTTTAATTAAGCTAAAGCCTTTCTAGACAGGCAGGCCTCGATCCTACAAACTCCTAGTTAACAGCTAAGCGCTCAAACCAGCGAGCATCTGTCTAGCTTCTCCCGCCTATATAGGGGACGGAAATAGGCGGGAGAAAGCCCCGGCAGGGAGTTAGCCTGCTTCTTTAGATTTGCAATCTAATATGTAATACACCTCGGAGCTGGTATGAAGGGGAATTGAACCCCTGTCTGTGGGGCTACAATCCACCGCTTAATCCTCAGCCATCCTACCTGTGGCAACAACCCGTTGACTCTTTTCAACCAATCACAAAGACATCGGCACCCTTTATCTAATTTTTGGTGCCTGAGCAGGCATGGTCGGCACAGCCCTAAGCCTGTTAATCCGGGCCGAACTAAGCCAACCTGGCGCTCTCCTTGGAGACGACCAGATTTACAACGTAATCGTTACAGCCCACGCTTTCGTAATAATTTTCTTTATAGTAATACCAATTATGATTGGAGGGTTTGGAAACTGACTCGTTCCTCTGATGATCGGAGCCCCCGACATAGCATTTCCTCGAATAAATAACATGAGCTTTTGACTCCTCCCTCCCTCTTTCCTTCTACTCCTTGCATCTTCTGGGGTTGAGGCCGGAGCTGGGACTGGGTGAACTGTCTACCCCCCTCTTGCAGGCAACCTCGCCCACGCAGGAGCCTCTGTTGATTTAACTATTTTTTCCTTACACCTTGCCGGTGTTTCTTCAATTTTAGGTGCTATCAACTTTATTACAACAATTATTAACATGAAACCCCCTGCTATTTCCCAGTACCAAACACCTTTATTTGTTTGAGCTGTTCTTATTACTGCCGTCCTCCTTTTATTATCTCTTCCAGTGCTTGCCGCCGGCATTACAATGCTTCTTACAGACCGTAACCTAAATACCACTTTCTTTGACCCTGCAGGGGGAGGAGACCCAATTCTTTACCAACATTTATTCTGATTCTTTGGCCACCCCGAGGTCTACATTCTCATTCTACCCGGATTTGGTATAATCTCCCACATTGTAGCCTACTACGCAGGTAAAAAAGAGCCCTTTGGCTACATGGGCATGGTCTGGGCAATAATAGCTATCGGACTGCTAGGGTTCATCGTATGGGCCCACCACATGTTTACAGTTGGAATAGACGTGGACACACGAGCCTATTTTACTTCGGCCACCATAATCATTGCCATCCCGACAGGGGTAAAGGTCTTTAGCTGACTAGCGACACTCCACGGAGGTGCTATCAAATGAGAAACCCCCTTACTCTGAGCCCTTGGGTTTATTTTTCTATTTACAGTCGGAGGCTTAACAGGAATTGTGCTAGCTAATTCCTCCTTAGATATTGTACTGCACGACACCTACTATGTTGTAGCCCACTTCCACTATGTCTTATCAATAGGGGCTGTGTTTGCAATCATGGCTGCCTTTGTTCACTGATTCCCGTTGTTTTCAGGCTACACCCTCCACGACAGCTGAACCAAGATCCACTTCGGAGTTATATTTGCAGGAGTAAATCTAACATTCTTCCCTCAACACTTCCTAGGCCTCGCTGGGATGCCTCGACGGTACTCAGACTACCCAGACGCTTATGCCCTATGAAACGCCGTATCCTCTATTGGATCCCTAGTCTCTCTTGTTGCTGTCATTATGTTCCTATTTATCATTTGAGAGGCATTTGCAGCTAAACGAGAAGTTGTCTACGTAGAGTTAACTTCCGCAAACATCGAGTGACTCCACGGCTGCCCTCCTCCTTACCACACATTTGAAGAGCCCGCTTTCGTTCTAGTACAGTCACGCTAACACGAGAAAGGAGGGAGTCGAACCCCCATAAACTGGTTTCAAGCCAGCCACATAACCGCTCTGTCACTTTCTTTTAAGGTGCTAGTAAAACAGATATTACTCTGCCTTGTCAAGGCAGGATTGTAGGTTGAACCCCTGCGCACCTTGGTTTATGGCCCATCCTTCACAGTTAGGACTTCAAGACGCTGCCTCCCCCGTAATAGAAGAATTAATCCACTTCCACGACCACTCCCTTATAATCTTATTCCTAATTAGCTCTCTCGTTCTTTATATTATTGTGGCCATGGTTACTACTAAGCTTACAAATAAATATATTCTAGACTCTCAAGAAATCGAAATTATCTGAACGGTTCTTCCAGCTATCATTCTCATTCTTATCGCACTCCCTTCTCTCCGGATCTTGTATCTAATAGACGAGATTAATGACCCTCACGTAACCGTCAAAGCACTAGGACACCAGTGGTACTGAAGCTATGAGTACACTGATTACTACAACCTAGAGTTTGATTCTTATATAGTTCCAACACAAGACTTGGTCCCCGGCCAATTCCGACTTTTAGAAGCAGACCATCGAATGGTGGTGCCTGTGGACTCCCCCATCCGCGTTCTAGTCTCCGCTGAAGATGTCTTACACTCCTGAGCAGTCCCCGCTCTTGGAGTAAAAATGGACGCAGTTCCAGGGCGACTAAACCAAACAGCTTTTATTACCTCCCGCCCTGGGGTGTTCTATGGCCAATGCTCCGAAATTTGTGGAGCAAACCACAGCTTTATGCCAATTGTAGTTGAAGCTGTCCCCTTAGAAAGCTTTGAAGGATGATGCCTATCCATCTTGGAAGACCTATCACTAAGAAGCTAAATCGGGAGGTAGCGTTAGCCTTTTAAGCTAAAGACTGGTGGCCCCCAACCACCCTTAGTGGCATGCCCCAACTAGACCCGGCACCTTGATTTCTTATCTTCATCTTCTCTTGATCTGTCCTCTTAATTGTGGTCCCCCCTAAAGTTATGGCCCACACCTCCCCAAATGCCCCCGACACCCAAAGTACTGAAAAAGCACCTGCAGAACCCTGACCCTGAACATGACACTAAACCTTTTTGACCAGTTTAACAGCCCCGTAGTCTTAGGCATTCCCCTAGTTGCCCTTGCTCTCCTTCTCCCTTGACTTTTATTTTCTGCTCCAACCTCCCGATGGGTTCAAAACCGTTTTGCAGCTCTACAGGGCTGATTTATGTTCCGAGCAACAAACCAGCTTCTCCTCCCCCTAAACTTTCCAGGTCACAAATGGGCCCTGATGTTTATGTGCTTAATACTTTATCTTATTACCTTAAATGTCCTGGGCCTTCTCCCATATACATATACCCCCACAACCCAACTCTCAATAAACATAGGCCTTGCCTTCCCCCTATGACTTGGAACAGTCCTTATTGGATTCCGAAACGCCCCTTCCGCCACCTTAGCACACTTCCTTCCAGAAGGCACCCCCACCCCCTTAATCCCGATCTTAGTTATTATCGAGACCCTAAGTTTATTTATTCGTCCTCTTGCTCTTGGTGTCCGACTGACTGCAAACCTAACCGCCGGCCATTTAATGATGCACCTCGTTTCTTTGGCAGTTTATCTTCTTCTGGCCCAACTCCCTGCTGTGGCCATTATTTCTGCAGTCCTTTTAGTTGTCCTCACTCTTCTAGAAATCGCCGTTGCACTAATTCAAGCTTATGTATTTGTTCTTCTTCTAAGCCTCTACCTGCAAGAAAACGTATAATGACCCAACAAGCACATCCTTTCCACCTAGTAGACCCCAGCCCTTGACCCCTTACAGGCGCGGCAGGGGCACTACTGATAACCTCAGGCCTCGCAATATGATTCCACTATGGCTACACGGTCCTAATACTTATAGGAACTGCTCTTGTTCTTTTAACCATGTTCCAATGATGACGGGACATCGTCCGAGAAGGAACATTCCAAGGCCACCACACATCACCAGTCCAAAAAGGACTACGATATGGCATAGTCCTGTTTATTACCTCAGAAGTTTTCTTTTTCCTTGGCTTTTTCTGAGCCTTCTACCATGCAAGCCTGGCCCCTACCCCCGAGCTAGGGGGCTGCTGGCCCCCCACAGGCATCACCCCCCTAAACCCCTTTGAGGTCCCCCTTCTAAACACAGCTGTTTTATTAGCCTCCGGAGTCACAGTTACATGAGCCCACCATAGCATTGTAGAAGGAAACCGAAAACAAGCAATTCAAGCCTTATGACTAACAATCTTGCTTGGCTTCTACTTCACCTTCCTCCAAGCATTAGAATACCACGAAGCCCCCTTCACAATTGCAGACGGGGTGTACGGATCCACTTTCTTTGTTGCCACAGGATTCCACGGCCTTCATGTCATTATTGGCTCTACCTTCCTTGCTGTCTGCCTCCTTCGTCAAATCCTGTTCCACTTTACAACAGGACACCACTTTGGATTTGAAGCCGCCGCATGATACTGACACTTTGTAGACGTGGTATGAATCTTCCTGTACCTCTCAATCTACTGATGAGGATCATAATCTTTCTAGTACTAACGTTAGTATCTGTGACTTCCAATCACGCGGTCTTGGTTAAAATCCAAGGAAAGATAATTAACCTACTTACAACCATTGCCCTAATTGCCATTGCCCTCCCACTAATCTTAGCCCTTGTCTCATTCTGACTGCCGCTTATGGCCCCCGACCATGAAAAGCTTTCACCCTACGAGTGCGGCTTTGATCCCCTAGGCTCCGCCCGTCTTCCATTCTCCCTCCGCTTTTTCTTAGTCGCTATTCTTTTCCTCCTTTTTGACCTTGAAATTGCACTACTTCTCCCCCTCCCTTGAGGGGATCAGCTCCCCTCCCCTTTATCCTCCTTCGTGTGAGCCTCCGCCGTGCTTGTTCTTCTCACAGTAGGCCTTATCTACGAATGGCTACAAGGAGGCCTAGAATGAGCTGAATGGGCGATTAGTTTAACGAAAACACTTGATTTCGGCTCAGGCACTCGTGGTTAAAGTCCACGATCACCCTATGACTCCCGTTCATTTTTCTTTCTCCACAGCCTTTGTCCTAGGCCTATCCGGACTAACATTTCACCGCACACATCTTCTTTCAGCCCTCCTATGTCTTGAAGGTATAATGTTGTCCTTATTCATCGCCTTATCCCTATGGACAATGAGTCTTGTCTCTACTAGCCTCTCCGCCCTCCCTGTCTTTGTTCTAGCATTCTCAGCATGTGAAGCAAGCACCGGCCTTGCCCTCCTAGTTGCAACGGCTCGAACACACGGATCAGACCGACTTCAATCCCTCAACTTACTACAATGTTAAAGATTATTGTTCCAACCCTTATGCTTCTCCCTGTCACTTGGCTCACCCCTAAGAAATGACTCTGACCAACAACCCTTCTACACAGCCTACTGATTGCCACAGCCAGCCTCTATTGACTAAAGTGCACTTCAGGGACAGGCTGAGCGACTGTAAATTTCCTACTAGCAACCGATCCCTTATCCACGCCGCTCCTCGTACTATCGTGCTGACTCCTCCCTTTAATAATTCTTGCTAGTCAAAACCATGTAGCCCCAGAGCCAGTTACTCGACAACGTATCTACATCTCTCTATTAACCTCCCTTCAACTTGCCTTGATTATAGCCTTTAGTGCTACAGAATTACTGCTCTTCTTCGTTATATTTGAAGCCACCCTAATTCCCACACTTATTTTAATCACACGATGAGGCAACCAAACAGAACGACTGCACGCAGGCACCTACTTCTTATTTTATACCCTTGCAGGGTCGCTCCCCTTATTAGTCGCCCTTCTCCACCTTTACGCCTCAACAGATACCCTCTCCCTCCTAACCCTGCAGCACTCAGAGCCTCTCCATCTCTCTACTGTCGAGGACAAGTTTTGATGAGCAGGGTGTATGCTGGCCTTTCTTGTTAAAATGCCCTTGTACGGTGTACACTTGTGACTCCCTAAAGCACACGTTGAGGCCCCCGTCGCAGGATCCATAATCCTGGCTGCCGTCTTACTAAAACTTGGGGGCTACGGTATAATACGGATACTTATAATGCTTGACCCCCTAACAAAAGAGCTCAGTTATCCCTTTCTTATTCTGGCACTATGAGGCATTATTATAACAGGCTCTATCTGCCTTCGACAAACAGATCTAAAATCACTAATTGCCTATTCATCTGTTAGCCATATGGGGCTCGTCGTAGCAGGCATCTTAACTCAAACTCCCTGAGGCTTCACAGGGGCCCTGATTTTAATAATTGCCCACGGACTAACTTCCTCCGCGCTTTTCTGCCTCGCAAATACAAACTACGAGCGAACACACAGCCGAACCATAGTTCTAGCCCGAGGCCTTCAGGCCATTCTGCCCCTCATAACTGCCTGATGATTTATTTCTAGCTTGGCTAATCTAGCACTTCCTCCCCTCCCTAACCTAATAGGAGAAATCATGATTATTACCTCCTTAATTAACTGGTCATCATGAACAATCGCCCTCACAGGGGCAGGCATGCTAATTACAGCGGGCTACTCTTTGTATATATTCCTAATAACACAACGGGGCAAAACCCCAACCCACCTCGTAGCAATTGAGCCCACTCACTCCCGAGAACACCTCCTTGTGGCCCTTCACCTTCTCCCATTGCTTCTTTTAATCTTAAAACCCGAGCTAATCTGAGGATGAGCCGCTTGTAGACTTAGTTTAATCAAAACATTAGATTGTGATTCTAAAAATAGGGGTTAAACTCCTCTTGTCCACCGAGAGATGCTCGCAGCAACAAAGACTGCTAATCTTCGTCACCTTGGTTGGACTCCAAGGCTCACTCGTCCCGCTTCTAAAGGATAACAGCTCATCCGCTGGTCTTAGGAACCAGAAACTCTTGGTGCAAATCCAAGTAGAAGCTGTGCCCCTAGAAGCAGTATCAATAGTTACAAGCATAATCACCATTTTTGCACTGCTAATCTACCCGATCTTTGCAACACTTAAGCTAGCCCCCCACCAAGGGCCCAGCCCTCTGACTAACATAAAAAACAGCGTAAAAATAGCCTTCTTTGTTAGTCTTATCCCGCTAGTAATTTACTTACATCAAGGCGCGGAGATCGTCACCTCTACTTTTACTTGAATAAATACAGAGACCTTTGAGGTCAGCATAAGCTTCTATTTTGACACCTACTCGATTATCTTTACCCCCGTTGCCCTCTATGTGACATGGTCCATCATAGAATTTGCCTCCTGATACATACACGCCGACCCCAAGGTAAACGACTTCTTCCAATACTTGTTATTATTCCTGATCTCAATAATTATTCTTGTAACAGCTAATAACCTATTCCAACTCTTTATTGGCTGAGAGGGGGTCGGGATCATGTCCTTTCTTCTAATCGGGTGATGATTTTCACGAGCAGACGCGAACACTGCGGCCCTGCAAGCAGTCCTCTATAATCGTGTGGGGGATATTGGCCTTGTCTTTGCTGTAGCATGACTAGCCCTAACCCTCAACTCATGGGACATTCAACAGATTTTTTTACTTGCCCAAGGCAAAGATCTGACACTTCCCCTCATTGGCCTCATCCTAGCTGCCGCTGGAAAATCAGCACAATTCGGACTACACCCTTGGCTCCCCTCTGCCATAGAAGGGCCCACTCCAGTCTCCGCTCTACTGCACTCAAGTACAATAGTTGTAGCTGGGGTCTTTCTCCTAATCCGCTTAAGCCCCCTTCTTAACGACAGCCCTACCGCCCAAAGTATCTGCCTGTGCTTAGGAGCCCTAACTACACTATTTACTGCAACTTGTGCTCTCACACAAAACGATATCAAAAAGATTGTTGCTTTCTCTACCTCAAGCCAACTAGGACTAATAATAGTGACCCTCGGCTTAAATCAGCCCCAACTCGCCTTCCTTCACATCTGCACGCATGCTTTCTTTAAAGCAATACTATTCTTGTCCTCTGGCTCTATTATTCATAGCCTTAACGATGAACAAGACATTCGGAAAATAGGAGGGATGCACCATCTCGCCCCATTTACTACAACCTGCTTCACCCTAGGCAGCCTAGCCCTCACAGGCACCCCCTTCTTAGCCGGATTCTTCTCAAAAGACGCTATCATTGAGGCCCTAAACACATCACACCTAAACGCCTGGGCCCTCGTCCTAACCTTAATTGCCACCTCTTTTACAGCAGTCTACAGCCTACGAATTATTTTCTTTGTTTCCATGGGCCACCCCCGATTTGCCCCTCTCTCGCCAATCAATGAAAACAACCCAGCGGTCATTAACCCCTTAAAACGACTAGCCTGAGGAAGCATCATTGCAGGCCTTTTGATTACCTCAAACATCCTCCCTTTAAAAACCCCAGTTATGACTATGCCTATGGCCTTAAAACTAACAGCCCTAGCTGTCACAGCCCTAGGCTTGTTTACTGCCTTAGAACTAGCGTCCCTAACTGCTAAGCAATTTAAAGAAACACCCAACCTCCCCCTATCTCGTTTCTCAACTATACTCGGCTTTTTCCCTGCAATTATTCATCGAATCATGCCCCAAGCAAACCTAGCCCTAGGCCAGATAATTGCCTCCCAGACAGTTGACCAAACATGATTAGAAAAGATCCTACCAAAAGCAGTGGTTCAAATCAACAAACCCCTAGCAGCAAACACAAACTGAATGCAGAAAGGCATGGTACAACAATTCCTCGGCGCATACATGGCCGTCATTTTCATTGCCCTTCTCCTCGCCTCCTACTAGACAGCACGAAGCGTCCCTCGACTCAACCCCCGCGTTAACTCAAGCACTACAAAGAGAGTCAACAGTAGGACTCAGGCACTTGTAATTAACATCCCTCCCCCTACGGAGAATATTAGGGCCACCCCTCCAACATCCCCTCGAACAGTTGCCAGCCCCCCGCTTTCATCCCCCGACACCCACGAAAACTCGTATCATCCTATATGAGCCAGCACTGACACCCCTCCGACTACAAGAACATATCAAGCAGCCGATAAAACCACTGGCTCACTCCCTCAGCTTTCCGGGAAGGGCTCCGCTGCAAGAGCAGCAGAATACGCAAACACGACTAACATCCCCCCTAGATAAATTAAAAACAATACCAAAGACAAAAACGGCCCTCCGTGCCCCAACAATACCCCACACCCCAACCCTGCGGCTGCAACCAACCCAAAAGCTGCGAAATAAGGAGAAGGATTAGAAGCCACGGCCAACAGCCCCAACACTAGCCCAACTAAAAACAAGGACATGATATAGGTCATAATTCTCGCCCGGATTCTAACCGGAACCAGCGACTTGAAAAACCACCGTTGTACTTCAACTACAAGAACCCATAATGGCCAGCCTCCGTAAAACACACCCCCTGTTAAAGATCGCAAACGATGCAGTCGTTGATCTCCCTGCTCCCTCTAATATCTCTGTTTTATGAAACTTCGGATCATTACTAGGCATGTGCCTAATCATCCAAATTCTTACAGGGCTTTTTCTTGCTATACATTATACCTCCGACATTGCTACCGCTTTTTCTTCAGTAGCTCACATTTGCCGAGACGTAAACTACGGCTGAATAATCCGCAATCTCCATGCCAACGGAGCATCCATGTTCTTTGTGTGTATTTATATCCATATCGGACGAGGACTCTACTACGGCTCTTACCTATATAAGGAAACTTGAAACGTAGGAGTTGTTCTGCTCCTCCTAACAATAATAACTGCATTCGTAGGGTATGTCTTACCCTGAGGACAAATGTCGTTCTGAGGGGCCACAGTTATTACCAACCTTCTATCGGCTGTCCCTTACGTGGGGGATGCTCTTGTACAATGAATTTGAGGGGGCTTTTCAGTAGACAACCCTACCCTCACCCGGTTCTTTGCCTTCCACTTCCTTTTCCCCTTCGTCATTGCCGCGGCCACCATAGTCCACCTAATCTTTTTACATGAAACTGGCTCTAACAATCCCCTCGGACTAAACTCTAATGCCGACAAAATCCCCTTCCATCCTTACTTTTCGTACAAAGACCTACTTGGCTTTGCAGTCGCCCTGCTTGCCCTCGCATCTTTAGCATTATTCTCTCCTAACCTGCTGGGGGATCCCGACAATTTTACACCAGCCAACCCTTTAGTCACCCCTCCTCACATTAAGCCTGAGTGATACTTTTTATTCGCATATGCCATTCTGCGCTCTATTCCAAACAAACTAGGGGGAGTCCTCGCCCTTCTTGCCTCTATCCTTGTGCTTCTAGTTGTGCCATTCATGCACACATCAAAGCAGCGGGGAACAATATTCCGACCTATTACACAAACCCTATTTTGAACCTTAATCGCGGACGTCCTTGTCTTAACATGGATTGGGGGTATGCCCGTTGAACATCCCTACGTAATCATCGGACAAGTTGCTTCAGTACTTTATTTCGCCATTTTTCTTATCTTTATGCCCTGAGCAGGCGCGATGGAGAATAAAGCGCTTGGATGAGAATGCATCAGTAGCTCAGTTGCAGAGCGCCGGTCTTGTAAACCGGAGGCCGAGGGTTAAAGTCCCTCCTGATACTCAAAGAAAAGGGACTTAAACCCCTACCCTTGGCTCCCAAAGCCAAGATTCTTCATTAAACTATTCTTTGTCCTCCACAACAGAGCGAGGAATAATTCAACAGGATATGTATTGGTACATATATGCGTTGTGTTAATACATATTATGTATTATCAACCATCTTGTCTTTTAACCAAGTTTCGTGGACTATCCAATTAAGTAGACTAAAACCATTAAGTTAATGTCGAAATAGTGGTTAAGAGCAACCAGGAAATAGTACCTTTACCATAAAATGTAAAGTCAAAGATATACCAAGTACTCAACACATCTGAACTCATAGTAATATTGAGCCCAATAAGAGACCACCATCAGCGTGAACCTAAAGCAAGATATTAATGATAGTGAGGGACAAATATTGTGGGGGTTTCACAAGGTGATTTATTCCTGGCATCTGGTTCCTACTTCAGGGACACAAACTTACCTTCCACTAACTTACAAGTGCCCTGGCATAAGTTAATGGTGGAGTACTAGAGTGGGACACCCCCCATGCCGAGCGTTCTTTCCATTGGGCTACTGGTATTCTTTTTGTCCTCCCTTCATTTGCATTTCAGAGTGCACACGGTTATACTCGACAAGGTTGTACATTTTTCTTGCATCCAACAAGATGATGAATGCTAAAAAACATGACGATAAGAAGAACACTAAAAGGTTTCACGAGCATAAGCCTGGTTTACTACTCAACGAAAACTACTATTCTCAATTTAGACAAAGTTTATTTTCGCTAAACCCCCCCTACCCCCCCAAACTTGGGGCACTTCCAGACATTTTTCTGTAAACTCCTACTCACTCATGGGATAACTAATACTCCTGCAAACCCCCCCCAGGAAACAGGAACTCCCAGAGTAACCCCCAAATTTACATGCCGGCATCTTCATTATTACAGTATTACAATATTGCAATATTGCAACATGGCGCC